CAGTATCGATAAGAATTCTAGTTCTTACTGTTCATATGTTATGGTATGAATATACCATACCAATTCGTTATGTATGGATGATGAGATTCCATTGATACAGAGCCAATTCCAATAGACTTATTGAACGTTCCCATTGGCGTGCATCCAGCAGGAATTGAACCTACGAATTTGCCAATTATGAGTTGGGCGCTTTAACCATTCAGCCATGGATGCTTAACAGGGCTCATCGTACATCGTGAATAACCAAATTCCAATTGAAATGAAATCTTTAGGAGGAATCAATGAAAATCTTTAGGAGGAATCAATGAAACGACATCAATTCAAATCCTGGATCTTCGAATTGAGAGAGATATTGAGAGAGATCAAAAATTCTCACTATTTCTTAGATTCATGGATCAAATTCGATTCAGTGGGATCTTTCACTCACATTTTTTTCCACCAAGAACGTTTTATGAAACTCTTTGACCCCCGAATTTGGAGTATCCTACTTTCACGTGATTCACAGGGTTCAACAAGCAATCGATATTTCATGATCAAAGGTGTAGTACTGCTTGTAGTAGCGGTCCTTATATCTCGTATTAACAATCAAAAGATGGTCGAAAGAAAAAATCTCTATTTGATGGGGCTTCTTCCTATACCTATGAATTCCATTGGACCCAGAAATGAGACATTGGAAGAATCTTTTTGGTCTTCCAATATCAATAGGTTGATTGTTTCGCTCCTGTATCTTCCAAAAGGGAAAAAGATTTCTGAGAGTTGTTTCATGGATCCGCAAGAGAGTACTTGGGTTCTCCCAATAAATAAAAAGTGTATCATGCCTGAATCGAACCGGGGTTCGCGGTGGTGGAGGAACCGGATCGGAAAAAAGAGGGATTCTAGTTGTAAGATAGCTAATGAAACCGTAGCTGGAATTGAGATCTCATTCAAAGAGAAAGATAGCAAATATCTGGGGTTTCTTTTTTTATCCTATACGGATGATCCGATCCGCAAGGACCATGATTGGGAATTGTTTGATCGTCTTTCTCCGAGGAAGAAGCGAAACATAATCAACTTGAATTCGGGACAGCTATTCGAAATCTTAGGGAAAGACTTGATTTGTTATCTCATGTCTGCTTTTTGTGAAAAACGACCAATTGAAGGGGAGGGTTTCTTCAAACAACAAGGAGCTGAGGCAACTATTCAATCAAATGATATTGAGCATGTTTCCCATCTCTTCTCGAGAAACAAGTGGGGTATTTCTTTGCAAAATTGTGCTCAATTTCATATGTGGCAATTCCGACAAGATCTCTTCGTTAGTTGGGGGAAGAATCAGCACGAATCGGATTTTTTGAGGAACGTATCGAGAGAGAATTGGATTTGGTTAGACAATGTGTGGTTGGTAAACAAGGATCGGTTTTTTAGCAGGGTACGGAATGTATTGTCAAATATTCAATATGATTCCACAAGATCTATTTTCGTTCAAGTAACGGATTCTAGCCAATCGAAAGGATCTTCTGATCAATTCAGAGATCTTTTCGATTCCATTAGAAATGAGGATTCAGAATATCACACATTGATCGATCAAACAGAGATTCAGCAACTAAAAGAAAGATCGATTCTTTGGGATCCTTCCTTTCTTCAAACGGAACGAACAGAGATAGAATCAGATCGATTCCCGAAATGCCTTTTTGGATCTTCCTCAATGTCCCGGCTATTCACGAAACGTGAGAAGCAGATGAATAATCATCTGCTTCCGAAAGAAATCGAAGAATTTCTTGGGAATCCTACAAGATCAATTCGTTCTTTTTTCTCTGACAGATGGTCAGAACTTCATCTGGGTTCGAATCCTACCGAGAGGTCCACTAGAGATCAGAAATTTTGGAAGAAAAAACAAGATGTTTCTTTTGTCCCTTTCAGGCGATCGGAAAATAAAGAAATGGTTGATATATTCAAGATAATTACGTATTTACAAAATACCGTCTCAATTCATCCTATTTCATCAGATCCGGGATGTGATATGGTTCCGAAGGATGAACCAGATATGGACAGTTCCAATAAGATTTCATTCTTGAACAAAAATCCATTTTTGGATTTATTTCATCTATTCCATGACCGGAACAAAGGGGGATACACGTTACACCACGATTTTGAATCAGAAGAGAGATTTCAAGAAATGGCAGATCTATTCACTCTATCAATAACCGAGCCGGATCTGGTGTATCATAGGGGATTTGCTTTTTCTTCGGTCCGGATCCACTGCGGGAATGATTTGGAAGATCCAAAACGAAAAACAGCGGTATTTGCTAGCAACAACATCATGGAGGCAGTCAATCAATATAGATTGATCCGAAATCTGATTCAAATCCAATATAGCACCTATGGGTACATAAGAAATGTATCGAATCGATTCTTTTTAATGAATAGATCCGATCGCAACTTCGAATATGGAATTCAAAGGGATCAAATAGGAAATGATACTCTGAATCATATAACTATAATGAAAATGAAATATACGATCAAC